TCCGGGGTATTCCGGCTCAAATACCCATGGATTCGCCGTTTGCGTACTGGCTTCATATAATTCAGAAAACGCGAGTTTTCTCGAAGCCTCTTGTTCATATTTCTCATCAAAAGGTGCTATTCGATAATGTCGATTTAGCAGATTCCCCGCTAACCCCAGCGAGCATTCAAATATCTGTCCTACATTCATTCGAGAGGGTACCCCTAATGGATTGAAAACCATATCAACAGGCCTTCCATCTTGCAAATAAGGCATATCCTGTCTAGGCAGAATTTTGGAAATGATACCCTTATTTCCATGTCTTCCGGCTACTTTATCACCTACTTTGATTTCACGTTTCTGTGAAATATATACACAAATCGTTTCCGGATTATAACTTGAACCCCCCTTTTTCTGGACCCATTTCACATCAATAACGCGGCCCCTCCCACCTATAGGTAGCTTTAGGCAAGTTTCCTTTGAAGCGGATACCTGAATGCCAAGTATGGCCCTTAATAATCTATCTTCCGGAGCATACGATGATTCTTTCGCCGCCTGAGGCGTTAATTTACCTACTAAAATATCGCCGGTCTCTACCCAAGCTCCCAGCATCACAATTCCATTTTTATCTAAATTGCGGAGTAAACGGGCTTCTAGATGTGGTATTTCATTAGTGATCCTTTCGGGACCTTGGCTTGTCACATGGGTCTGAATTTCATATTTCCGTATATGAAAAGAAGTATAAATATCTCGATATATCAGACGTTCGCTAATAAGTACCGCATCCTCAAAATTGTAACCTTCCCATGGCATATAAGCTACTAATATGTTTTTCCCTAAAGCGAGTTCGCCACCAACTGTAGCGGCGCCGCCCGCTAAAACTTGGCCCTTTTTAATGCATTTACCCCGTCTAACCTGGGCTTTTTGATGCATACAAGTATTTTTGTTTGAACGTTGATACATAATTAACGGAATACTATAAGTACTACCTCCGCCCGATAAAATAATCTTGTCAATATCGGTATAAATGATCTTTCCCTCGTGTTCGGCTATAGCAGGAACCCCCGAATCTAGCGCCACTTGGCGTTCCAATCCAGTTCCAACAATGCATTTCTCGGACCGAAAGAGCGGAACTGCTTGGCGTTGCATATTCGAACTCATTAAAGCCCGATTCGCATCATTGTGCTCGATAAAAGGAATGAGGGAAGCCCCAATAGAAAAATATTGGAAGGGAAAAATACTTCGAAGATGAACCTGTTCCCACGCAATAGTCAGGAATTCTTGACGGTATCGAGTCGGAACAATCTGTTCTTCCTGACTACCCTGATTCAGTGCCAAAGAACTTCCTGCCGCTACCATAAAGTATTCATCTCTACTTGGTGATAAATAAAGCATCCGTACTTTTTTAGATTTTTCAAAGATTTCATAAAAGGGGGTTTCTAGAGACCCCCAATAACCAATTCTCGCATGAATTGCTAAGGATCCAATAAGTCCAACATTGATTCCTTCAGACGTGTCAATTGGGCAAATGCGGCCGTAGTGACTAGGATGGATATCTCGTATCCGAAAACTAGCAGTTCGTCCTGTCAATCCTCCGGGGCCCAAATAACTCAACTTTCTCCCATGAACTATTTGTGTCAATGGATTAGTTCGATCCAAAACTTGAGATAATGGATGTAATCCGAAAAAAGAATCATAAGTGGTTGTTAATGGGGTTGAAGTTACCAAATTTTGAGGAGTTGGCATCAATTTATGCCTAATTGCTCCGCCTATAGTTCCTCTAATCACATTTTCTAACCGAACCAGGGCCAATCCGAATTGCTCTTGTAAAAGATTCGCTACAGACCGAATACGTTTATTTTTCAAATGATTCATATCGTCAAGTGTACCCATGCCAAATTTCAGTCCAATCAAATGATCGACAGCTGCCAATACGTCTCGTGGTAACAAAAATGTATTATTCGGAGGTATATTAAGATTCAGTCTCCGGTTCATATTTCGCCGACCAATCTTTCCTAATTCACACCTTTGGTGAAAAAATTTCTTTTGTAATTCCTTACATAAGGATTCCGAAAATACCGGATCTCCGCCTACACAAGCAAATTGTTGATAAAACTCCAAAATGGCATTTTCTTTTGATCCAATTTTGTTTTTCTCCTTATTCGTCAGGAAAGACAAGAAAATTTCAGGGTAGCAAATATTCTCTAGAATTTCTCGTAGATTTAAACCCATAGCTGCTAATAGAACTAGAATAGATACTTTCTGTTTCCTACTCACACGAGCCCATATCCTTGCCTTTCTATCAATCTCTAATTCTAATCTTCCTCCCCAATCGGATATTATCGTGCCTGTATAGACCGAAATTCCGTTATGGCCCAATTCTGACCGATAATAGATACCGGGACTTTGCAATATTTGATTGATGACAATTCTGTATATTCCATTTACTATAGAAGTTCCCAAAGAATTCATTAGAGGAATGTTTCCAATAAAAATAGTTTGTTCCTGCATATCCCCGCGGCTTTTCCAAATTAATCCTGCAGATACATATAATTCAGAAGAATACGTGAAGGATTCATATACGGCATCCCTTTCTTTTAGCAAGGGTTCTACCAATTGATATGTTTCCACAAATAATTGAAATTCTATTTCTTGATCTGTATCTTCAATTTTTGGAAACTTAGAAAGTTCTTCTGTTAAGCCCTGAGCAATGAACCTACAAAATCCTTCAAATTGGATCTGATTCAATCCAGGTATTGTAGACATTCCCACATTTCCATCTCCGATCATTTTGAATTTATCATTTATCAAAAAATCCCATTCGTTTCTCATTCTGCATCGAATCATATGATTCGATGCAGAATGCTGGAATTTAGATTCTGTTTACTGAATCACATGAAATTTTACCCAACTCCACCTAGATGGAATGTATGAAATACGTATGAATGGGGGAAAAGGATGATTTTATACTTAATTAAACTGAAATTTCTAAGAGACAGATACAAATGGAAAGGAAGCGACAAATTCCACTTAGACTTACGGAGTTTTGTCTAGAATAAAAAAACGAATTCAATTTATACCATTATTATGATATTCCAAGCGGCTTGGATATCCGAAAAAGAAACGCCGTGATTTGATCTATTCACTGAGATAAAGACATAAGAATCAGCCACAATATAACAGCATAAAAGTCATTTTTTTAGCACTTAACTTTTTCGCGGATTCCATTGTTCAAAAAAGGATTTGCGGAGAACCCTTTTTTTTTACCCTTTTTTTTTAATAGAATTTGTCGAATAGGATTGGAGTGCAGAAGAAAGCTTGGATTTAGTAAACCCTGCCGATATAGCTATCTATATATACACCACTCCCCTTATTGCATAGTTCGATTCAGGACAGCGCATGTCGTGCTCTATCAAAATTTCGATTGAATAAAAAATCGAAATTGAAGTACCACAATTTTCGGCAAATTCCCTATAGAGAGTCATCAGACACAGATAAGATAACTGAAAATTCCCTATAGAGAGTCATCAGACACAGATAAGATAACCGATAAGCATAAGCTAGCCGTGAAACGATTTTGATTGGGGGTTTACATATACTCATAATTGCTGTTATAATGGAAATATGGAAATTAATAAGGGTTTTTCTATAAAAAAACCAATACCGATTCGGTAGGTATCGATTTGATTTTATTCTATAATTTATCATTAGGAACTAAAATAGGAACTAAAATTTGCAATTTCAATCCAAGAGTCGGTCATGAATTTACAGTCACTAGTTAATGGTTCCAATTTGGCCTGAATTTTGGCGTTTGTGACCGAAAATACACATTTCTTTTCTTTCAATTGAAAAAAAAAAAGAAAGGGATTACGATGTTGTGTGTTTTGAGATACTATAAAATCAATTGCAAAAAAAACGAGATTTCAGATGGAAGTACAAAAAAAAGACAGTGGGTACCCCCCCTCCCAAGGATCAGGAACTGCCATTCTAACCCTTCTCGGGGGCTTTTTCATCTATTTTGTATCGTTTTGGCGACATGGCCGAGGGGTAAGGTGGGGGACTGCAAATCCTTTTTCCCCAGTTCAAATCTGGGTGTCGCCTGCTCAACAAACGAGACGACCCGAAATCGCTTATTCGGCTTGGTGGGTAGAACTCGCCAAATCTTTTCCAGCAAAGTGCGTGACTCTTGAACTTTCTTGAGTGTAAATAGCTGGTGTTTCTGTTCTTTTTTCTGTTTTTAAAAGTGCTGTCACCCCTTGCATTTAGGATTCACGGAAAGATTATAGTAGTGGGAGTGCTATCATATCCAATCAAGAGTTACCGATTTTTTTCCACAGCTAATGTAAGGTCTACTGACCGGGTCTTGAATTAGTGAATTAGTGAATTAGATTGAATAGCCCCAGGAAGAATCAAATTCAAAATTAATAAGTATGGCGGCGAAGGCGGGAGCTCCTTTGGATACAGTATACAGAGTATACAGACTCATGAGAGTCTCTGAGTGCATGGACATTCAATCAATATTCCATTGGATGGATAATTGGCTTTTACTTAATGATAATTTAATGATAATTAAGGGCAACAAAAAAAAGCGAATAGGTCTTATTATTACTACATATTGAGTAATATTCCCTTTGATACTTCCAAAGAAAAGTGCGATTGTGTATTTTGTTTCCTTTTTCCCGATTCTACTAGAAATCATATCAAAACTTGTTCTAAGTGTATTTAGTGGAGCGTTTCATATTTATATTTGGCGGAGTCTTTCATCAAAGGTGTTGGGTCAGAATCCCTTTTTGACTCTGCGCCAGTGATTCCACTATTATTAGGAAACAATAACAATAAGGGAAGAATTTATTCATATTCATAGAGAAAGGGGGCATAATTCACATGGATATAGTAAGTCTCGCTTGGGCTGCTTTAATGGTAGTCTTTACATTTTCCCTTTCGCTCGTAGTATGGGGAAGAAGTGGACTCTAAAGATACTACTAATTGAGTTGGGTAATCAAACAGTATCGCTTTTTTTATAGATTTTCTAGATCGTTCTGCAAAGACTACCTTATTATATTCTATTGATTATTAAATAATTAATAGAATAATAACTTTCATATTTCATTTTCATATTTCATTTTAATTCAATTTCGACTTTCGAAACTCCCCTATCCTATTTTGAAAGGAAGGGAGTTCGCGATTTATTTAATTTGAATATTTAATAAAAATAAGATTGTGCCTTGGTCAAGTCACATATTGTGCACTTACCACCAGTTTTAGTATTTTAGAAATTCGATTTCTACTACGTTTTATTCACCCGTTTCATATCATAGCTCAGGGGTTTAGGTTTAAAATCGCAGGGTACTCCTTTTGAAATCTGGCGAAGTTACCATAGAACTCGTTGGATCATCTGTCAACCGCTCAATCAACGACTTCTTCGGAATGCTAAAAAAAACGATTACTTTATTTCTTTCATTTCTTTCCTAGTTTATTTTCTTTTAGTAATACAAGAAATTCGAAAATCGTAAGAGCAGCCTTTCGATTATTTCAGATTGATTGGAATGAACAAAAAGAAAATACAAATAGATGAAGCAAAGAAATCGAATTGAGATACTATGTACATTAAATATATTTAAGTCATATTAACATGTATGAAGATACATCTCAATATTGGAGATTGATCTCTATTCAGTTTCTATCTTTATCCATTATCCTTACAATAATCAAAACCGATAGTATGGCATAAAAATTCATATATGAATTTTTATGCCATACTATCGGATCTCATAGGCTATTGTTGATTCTAGTCCGCTCATTTCATTCAAGACTAAGACGTGAAATTGGAATTTTTTGTTTCTTAAATCTCTTAAATCATTGAGAAGAACTAAGAAGTCAAGTTTCATTCAAATTAATCACTTTGACTGACCGTTTTTACGTATATTATAAGCAAAAACGCAGTAGGAACTAGAACGAACAATGTAGTAGCAATAAATGCGAGAATATTTACTTCCATAATCTCATCGTTTGGTTTTTTTTTACTTCGCAATAACTCGGGATTTAATCCCATAGAGAGGATAACCCTTTCGCTTGTAAATTCAATGGGATGAATTCCATTTCGATGATAGCGAATGGTATGAATATCATGAATAACAATATCTGACTGTCAAGTCGATTCATCGTCGAGAATTCAATAGTATAACATAGGCAGCTCTTTTATCCACACACTGAATACAAACTTTGATTCCGGATTCAATCAAAAGACTTCCTTTGCTTTAATACTAAAATACTAATACTTTTTTTTTTATTTATCATTCGTTTCCATTCTGTGTTTTCTATAATCGACCGCCTTACTTGTACAACCACCTAATCGCTTTCCACTTCCATTGTTTCAAAGGGGAAATCAAATAAACACTAGAAACGAAATAGAAAAAAGGAAGGGGTTAAGTTCTAACCCCCTTTTTCGTTTTTTTTTTATGATATCATTTTCTTGGAAAACAAAAAAAAAAACGAAAAAGAAGTGTGATAAAGACGAGTCCCGCTAGAAAAGAATCGAATATTCCATCAATTTTACTATTTGATTTTGACCCAGTTTAACAGAAAACGGCGAGATATGTTGATGTCTTTTTTTATTATATTTGGATCCGTCGGGACTGACGGGGCTCGAACCCGCAGCTTCCGCCTTGACAGGGCGGTGCTCTGACCAATTGAACTACAATCCCGGGGAGGTAAAATGTAACGAAACCATATTCTTATGAGTTCATTCAAACCATTTCTATTTAAATCAAAATAGACGCGTTGGAACCGAGACGCGAGCGCGCTATTGATATCCGCACGGATATACACTTTAGGGAGAGCTTCGCGGATTACTAGTAATCCTTTCGTTTTAGTTCCAAATTGGTTGGTAATTCGTTTTTCAATGTCACCAATGAAAAAAAAAAAGAGGGGGGTCTTTTTTTTGCGTTACTTTATTCTTTTCATTAGACTTTCTACTTAATAATCCTGATAGAAATCTAGATCATTGTTAGCAAGATCCTACTTTCTGGGAACAAATAAATGGAGCAAATAAAATAACTAAATAGCGGTAGGCATCTATCAGAGAATTGGACTCTGTTGATTCTTGATTCTTTCGTATCTGGCAATTCTCGAAACCAAACCAAAGAGGGTTATATCCTTTCAGAGTGGATCCGCGAATTTTTGGGCCGAGCTGGATTTGAACCAGCGTAGACATATTGCCAACGAATTTACAGTCCGTCCCCATTAACCGCTCGGGCATCGACCCCAGGAAGAATAAAGTCTAGTAGGCTTATTTAGAATCCACGATCAGCTTCCTTTCGTAGTACCCTACCCCCAGGGGAAGTCGAATCCCCGCTGCCTCCTTGAAAGAGAGATGTCCTGAACCGCTAGACGATGGGGGCATACTTGCCCGACTGCCATCATACTTAGTATGAACAGTTTTTTGAAATTGTCAATATAATTATAATGGAATGGTATGACTAGATCGAAAAGATCTTTCCGCCTTTTCTGATCCCATACCAA